GCCACCGCAGCTCCTGCTTCCTCAGGCGGAACTCCAGGTTGAGGAGTTACTCGGAATGCTGCCAAGATATCAGTAGCAAGGGTTTCATAATCAGGAGTGTAATAAGTCAATCTGTAATCTTTAACACCAGCTTTGAATCCAACACTTGCTTTAGTTTCTGTTTTTGGTGACATAAGTTCCTCCCCACAACTCATGAATTAAGAATTCTCACAACAACCGGGGTCTACTCGACATGGATTAGGCGTGAATGAAACCTTTCACAGCAATCCCTGACAAAATTCTCAACTAATATCAACTAATTAGAAATTGAAATGCTTCATTAGTGGACCATAGTATTTGATTCGTCAAATGTATCATTATTGTATACTGTTTCATATGTATGGCGCAACCCAACCCCTGTTTCTCAAGTTCCTAATTGGTCTCCTTCTGCTTTTTTTCGTTTTTTTATCTATTTTATCTACTAAACAAACCAATTAATATAATAAAAAATTGACTCTTGACAGTGATATATGTTGTATATGTATATCGTATATGTGAAAAAATATACAGAATACAAAATGGAAAGAAGACTAGGCGAAAATAAAAAAATAAGGAAGATCAGCGGATGAGATATCAATAATGACTCATAAATCAAGTTCGGGTTCGAATTCCATACATTATATATATCCATATATATATATATATATATAATTCTAGATGGGATTGTTTCTCTTTCTAATGATAGATAAATGAAAGACTTCCTCATGATCCTTATTTACCTACTCGTACTCGATATTTCGAATATCGATTGGGTTGGGTGAACTTTAAAATTCATTCATTGAATCAAATCAGTAAGCGATTGAATTGGATTCGATTGAATAGTACCAACAAAATCGAGCGCTAACTCCCATTTCTTATTGAATTAACCGATCAACTTGCTATCGTACATTTTTGGTTCGGTAATATTCGCAAAAACTTTAGACATAGTTCAGTTTTTTATGAGAACAAATCCTACTACTTCTGGTCTCGGAGTTTCAACACTTGTGGAAAAAAATCAGGGACGTATCGCTCAAATCATTGGTCCAGTACTGGATGTAGCTTTTTCCCCGGGGAAGATGCCTAATATTTACAACTCTTTGGTAGTTAAGGGTCGAGATACCGCAGGTCAGGAAATTAATGTGACTTGTGAGGTACAGCAATTATTAGGAAATAATCGAGTTAGAGCTGTAGCTATGAGTGCTACAGATGGGCTGACGAGAGGAATGGAAGTGATTGACACGGGAGCTCCTCTAAGTGTTCCAGTCGGTGGAGCCACTCTAGGACGAATTTTCAATGTTCTTGGAGAACCTGTTGATAATTTAGGTCCTGTAGATACTCGCACAACATCTCCTATTCATAGATCCGCACCCGCTTTTACACAATTAGATACAAAATTATCAATCTTTGAAACGGGCATTAAAGTGGTGGATCTTTTAGCGCCTTATCGGCGTGGGGGAAAAATCGGACTATTCGGGGGAGCCGGAGTGGGTAAAACAGTACTCATCATGGAATTAATCAACAACATTGCCAAAGCTCATGGGGGTGTATCCGTATTCGGCGGAGTAGGAGAACGCACTCGTGAAGGAAATGATCTTTACATGGAAATGAAAGAATCCGGGGTGATTAATGAAGAAAATATTGCAGAATCTAAAGTAGCTCTAGTATATGGACAGATGAATGAACCCCCGGGAGCTCGTATGAGAGTCGGTTTGACTGCCCTAACCATGGCGGAATATTTCCGTGATGTTAATGAACAAGACGTACTTCTATTTATTGACAATATCTTTCGCTTCGTTCAAGCGGGGTCAGAAGTATCTGCCTTATTAGGTAGAATGCCTTCCGCCGTGGGTTATCAGCCTACCCTGAGTACAGAAATGGGTTCTTTGCAAGAAAGAATTACTTCTACTAAAGAGGGATCTATAACTTCCATTCAAGCAGTTTATGTACCTGCGGACGATTTGACTGATCCTGCTCCTGCCACGACATTTGCACATTTAGATGCTACTACCGTACTATCAAGAGGATTAGCTGCCAAAGGTATCTATCCAGCAGTAGATCCTTTAGATTCAACGTCAACTATGCTCCAACCTCGGATTGTTGGCGAAGAACATTACGAAACTGCGCAAAGAGTTAAGCAAACTTTACAACGTTACAAAGAACTTCAGGACATTATAGCTATTCTTGGACTGGACGAATTATCCGAAGAGGATCGTTTAACCGTAGCAAGAGCGCGAAAAATTGAACGTTTCTTATCACAACCCTTCTTCGTAGCAGAAGTATTTACTGGTTCTCCAGGGAAATATGTTGGTCTCGCAGAAACAATTAGGGGGTTTCAACTGATCCTTTCCGGAGAATTAGATAGTTTTCCCGAGCAGGCCTTTTATTTGGTAGGTAATATCGATGAAGCTACCGCGAAGGCTATGAACTTAGAAGTAGAGAGCAAATTGAAGAAATGACCCTAAATCTTTGTGTACTGACTCCTAATAGAATTATTTGGGATTCAGAAGTGAAAGAAATCATTTTATCTACTAATAGTGGCCAAATCGGCGTATTACCAAACCACGCCCCTGTTGCCACGGCCGTAGATATTGGTATTTTAAGAATACGCCTCGACGACCAATGGTTAACGATGGCTCTGATGGGGGGGTTTGCCAGAATAGGCAATAATGAAATCACCATATTAGTCAATGATGCGGAGAAGGGTAGTGACATTGATCCGCAAGAAGCTCAGCGAACTCTTGAAATAGCTGAAGCTAACTTGAGTAAAGCAGAAGGCAAGAGACAACTAATTGAGGCGAATTTAGCTCTCAGACGAGCTAGGGCACGAGTAGAGGCTATCAATGCTATTTCGTACTAGCTGATCTATCGTACTAGCTGATCCACATAATCCATAAGAATCAAAAGTTCTGTTTATACACCATATTTGATTCCGTACAATCAAGTAGAATCAATCTGATTGATGTAACGAACAAGAGTAGTGAGCGGGATAGGAATAAGGGAAAGATACAAAATCAATAAAAGAAAAGGGGGTAGAAAAACTTATTAGATGCCATTCATTGACTCCGGTACCTAATAAGTTCTACCTACTATTGGATTTGAACCAATGACTCCCGCCGTATGAAAGCAATACTCTAACCACTGGGTTAAGTAGGTCATTTATCATCACAAAGAGAAAGAATAGAGCGCATCGTATCGGGTATTTATTATTTATTATAGATGGAATATGGCTTCTAAGCAATATCAATCCTTGGCAGGAAACGGATTAGGGTATCGTGTTAGATCATGTAATATCTTTCTTGACAAGAAATGATCTATATGATAAGATATCTATCACAAGGGCTATAGCTCAGTTGGTAGAGCACCTCGTTTACACGTGCGCCAATGCTTTTCAGGGGAGTTCATCATGCAATCAAAGAAATTGATCTTCTCTTATTGAAATGAAAGATTGATGTCTTACTCCATTGATTCGAGAGAACAAGAGAACAATAGCCTGACAAGTATTGGGTTCGATTCAGTTCCAATTCGGATACGAAATAGAACCAACCATTGATTTTATCATTGATAAGGTGAATACCCAGTTAATTCAATGTTAGGCCTAATGAGTTAATAGGGACCTCAAAATAACCTCCTTTCGTCCTATGAACTTTGAGGTGTATGAAGTATCATATTTTACGCTTGAAGCGGAACGACAGGGACTCTATTGAGGTTGATCTAGGCCTAAGACAGACCTACGTCAAGGTAATCCTTTGAAACACTTTGGTATTGCTCCTGGATCAGAATATAAATAAAGAATCAGAGCACATGGAGCCATCTCGTTATCTTCATATAAAGATAAAATATGGTGGACTAACTGATTGATCCATCAGTTGATGAAAGAGCCCAATGCACAAAAATGCATGTTGGGTCTTTGAAACAGTTCGAATCATTTCGATAATAATCAGTTTGATCTGTTTTACCGAGAAGGTCTACGGTTCGAGTCCGTATAGCCCTATACCTATATAATATATTATTTGATTGATGTATTGTATGCTTTTGTAGAGTATAATGATTGATGTATTGTATGCTTTTGTAGAGTATAATTTTGTACCCATTTTATCATCTCATTAGCGCGGCCTATGGCCGGTTGGGCCATATAAGGCCATATAATATATAAATATAATATAAAGAAGGCATTCCTGCGTGTACAAGAGATCCCTAGGGATATCAAAGTTCAAAAAAGTTTATTCCATCCAATAGGCATTTTTCCAATATCGAATTACATACGACCTTTTTCCTCTTTTACTGCCCATGATGAAAGAGTGATTGATGCGCCTTAGGTATACCTAATCGCATTCAATCAATGAAGTCAAAATAATAACATGAGGCTAAAACAAACCTCCAACCCGGCCCTAGTAAGTGGCACGGATCTAGGACCTATTCTTGGATTTGTGGAAAAGAAAAGCCAGAGAAAAAAGAAACTCTTTCGTCAGTTTCGGTGTGAAATTGTATTCATATAACTGGACTAGCAAAGTCAGTAGTTAAGTAGTCATTTTTCTTTGTACAATACTAATTTTTTTGTATCTGAATCTACTCCAATTGCTCACCATTTGAATTCTACCAATTCATACTTTATGCAAGAAGATTAGGGTCTTTTGGGCTTGGAAGAGTTATGAATCTCTAGACCTAGATTCATCGCCTTTTTGTAAAACAACAATCAAAATTCATTATCTCTGAAACAATGAATTGATCTTAGTCTTATTTAATGAAAGAAATGTATCGACGTTTGTTCTCTCTTCTATTTCTATGGGTATAGGTTTGGTTTATAGAATTAGAACCAATCGTTTGATAACGCACGATTAGACCAGAAATCTTTTATGGGGATCACTTCACTTATACTTAGGATTTTATGATTTAAACTAAACGATTCCACTATCGGGCCACGCTCCGCCATGTGGGGATGCTGCAAAAAACTCCTTTTTTTGATTGCCCTGAAATCTAACATC